CCTCCCCAATCTGATATTATGGTGCCAGTATAAACCGAAATTCCGTTATGGTCCAATTCTGACCGGTAATAGATACCAGGGCTTTGCAATATTTGATTTATTACAATTCTGTATATTCCATTTACTATAGAAGTTCCCAGGGAATTCATTAGAGGAATGTTTCCAATAAAAATAGTTTGTTCTTGGATATCCATACTGCTTTTCCAAATTAATCCCGCGTATACATATAATTCAGAGGAATATGTAAGTGATTCAAATACGGCATCTTTTTCTTTTATCAAGGATTCTACCAATTGATATGTTTCCACAAATAATTGAAATTCAATTTCTTGATCTGTATCTTCAATTTTTGGAAACTTATAAAGTTCTTCTGTTAAGCCCCGATCAATGAACCTACAATACCCTTCAAATTGTATCTGATTCAACCCGGGTATTGTAGACATTCCCTTATTTCCACCCCCAAGCATTTTCAATTTCCTCATTTCTTTTATAGAAAATATCCCACGATTTGCTGTCATTCTTCATCGAATCACATGAAAATTTAGCAAGAATCTCTGTTCTTTTTACTGAATCACATGAAATTTTATCTAACTCCGTGTATGAAATACCTATTATGAAAAGAGGAATAAAAAGAAGTTTATACTCCAATTGGAATTTGCAACAAAACAAACAGATAGAATCTAAATTCGAAATGGAAACGAATTGAAAAATTCCACCTAGACTTCTGGAGTTTTTTTAAAGAATATCAAAACAAAAAATTGATTCCATTTCTACCATGTATTATGATTCTACCATGTATTATGATATTACGAATTCCAATTCGATTGGATACCAGAAAAAGGAATTAGAATTCGCAGAGAAGAAAGATATTTTTACCTATTTTTTTTTAGAATTTGAGAATATGATTGGAGTTCATAATAAGGCTTTTATTTATTAAACATGCACAGATCTAACTCCAGCTATAGCTATCTATATATATATGTCTCTTACTTTATTGCACATATTCCTTCGGGACAGCACATGTCGTGGTAAATTTGGATTTTCTATTCAATCTATTTAAGTAATTCTATTCAATCTATTTAAGGAAGAAAAATTGTCAAAAAAAATGGAAGCATGAGAATTTCTTGAAAATTCCCTATAGTATAGGTATTATATACGGATAAGATACTCGATTAGATAATATCTGGGTAACAATTCAAATTTATGTTCTAGGGTTTACATATACTTATAGTTACTGTTATAATTGAAATGGAGAAGAATTTTTTTTTCAATAAAAAAGGGGGGTATTCTCATATATTTATTTTGTATCGTTTTGGCGGCATGGCCGAGCGGTAAGGCGGGGGACTGCAAATCCTTTTTCCCCAGTTCAAATCCGGGTGTCGCCTGATCGAAAATAGTTTATTCCGTTTTGTTGATAAAATGCTGGAAATCTTTTCGTCTCGGATTCAAGGAAATATTCGAGTAGTGAAAAGGAATCGATAAATCTTGAAATCATAGTCCTTTCACTCCGCTAATACTGTAGTGTCCGTCTACTGACTGAGTCTTGAATTAGATTGAATAGGGGTAGGTCGTACAGAGAATAGAATTCCATTTTCAGTTCGGGAAGGGGCAGATGAAATATACAGACTTATGAAAGTCTATGAGCACTCCCGCATTTATTCAATATTAGTTATATTGAATAGCTAATTGGCTTTCTTTTTTTATTTATTTATTAAAATAATTCTATTTTAATACTAATATTCTTTTTTTTTTATTATTATTAAATTATTAATATTTAATTATTTTTTAATTATTTAATATTAATATATTAAATAAAATATTCAATAATTATTGAATATTTTATTCTAATAAAATTCGAAAATAATAAAAAAGAGATTCTTTCTTTTCGGTAACCTCTAGTCAAAGAATTTAATAGGCTGTCTTCCGATGGTTTTAGAGAACGAATCGGGAGACGGTAAGGATTAAATTAAATGGAAATAAGAGTATCAGTATGCAAAGTAATCTGTCTTGATTCTATATTTTTCTTTTTTACTTAATGAAATTACTTAATGAAGTGGTGGGGGGGGACAAAATAAAACATAGGTCTTATTATTCCTACCTGTTAGTAACATTCATTCCCTTAAGACTTCCAAGGATGTCGCTGGATATTTTGTTTATGCTTAACTTAATGTTTTCCGATTCTACTAGAAATCAGATAAGAACTTGTTAGATGTTCTAATTGGATTTCTTGGATTGTTTCGTCAATGGTGTTAGCCCAGAATCCCTTTTTGACTCTGTACCAGCGATTTCACTATTATATTCTTTTATAGTATTCTTAGTGAATAATACAAAAAAAATAAAATAATACAAGAAGAATTAGTGAACAATAATGAAAGAATTCCTTCATATTGATATAGATAGGAGACAAAATTTACATGGATATAGTAAGTCTTGCTTGGGCTGCTTTAATGGTAGTTTTTACATTTTCCCTTTCCCTCGTAGTATGGGGAAGAAGTGGACT